ACGTTTTCCTGAAAAGGCTGACAAACTTATTTATTTTTTTTATAAAAAAATATAAATTTTTTATATATATAGTATCAAAATTTTTAATAATGGTTGGCGGGATGTTAGGTGAGTATAAAAAATTGTAAAATTTAGTTTAGTATTTGGTCCTAACAAAACCGATGTTTTTTTTGAAAAATTGCGTATTTTTTAGGGAGGTTTAGGATAAAACTGTTATAAATAGTTATGGATCTTTGAAGATATAGGTCGAGGTAAAGTATTTTACTGATTTAATGTTGATTTGTCCTGAAATAGCTAGAAAATAAAATTTTATGAGTCAAATAGTGTAATTTAGGGAGATGGTTGACGAATTGTGTTTATGGGTTTGTCCTTTAATAGTCTAGATCTGTATTTTGAAGTTTTTTTTAGTGTTTTAAAAAAATTTAGGACAAAAAAAGGGTGAATTTTTGTTAATTTTTTTAGTCCTAATTTTATCTACGGGGGGAAAAATAATAATTTAAGTTTTTATACTCTAGAAAAATTTAGGATGGATAAAATTTAATAAAATAAGTTTCTGTAGTCCTAATTTTCGGACACAAGCTAAAAATAAAAATTTTTAAAAACAAAAATATTTAAAAAAATTTAAAAAATATTTAAAAATTTTATTTTTGTGATTTGTTGTAATGTCCTAAAATTTTTGAAAAAAAAATTTTATAAAATTTTTTTATTTTTTTAAAAAAAGAAATATTTTGTTGATTGTTTGTTTGTTGTTTTGTCCTTAAAAAGCCTGGAATGTTATATGTAGAGTTAGATATTTTAGTTAATGTTCTAGAGAAATTTAGGTTGGATCTAGTTAAAAAGAGATATGTTGTGTTTTTTTATCCGAAGTAGTCTAGTAGTGGAATAAAGATAGCTTAAAATTTTGTGTTCTAGAGAAACTTAAGGTTAATTACAAACGATTTGTTCTTTGTCAATTCGTTTGTGTTCTAGAGAAGTTTAAGCTTATTTTAAGTTAGTATTTTAGAAAAAAGATGTGAGAATTTGAGTTCTTGTTGACTTGTAATAGGTCCTAAAATAGAGAAACCCAGGTTAATTATAAACGAATTGTTCTTTGTTAATTCGTTTGTGTTCTAGAGAAACTTAGGTTAATTACAAACGAATTGTTCTTTGTCAATTCGTTTGTGTTCTAGAGAAACTTAGGTTAATTACAAACGAATTGTTCTTTGTTAATTCGTTTGTGTTCTAGAGAAACCTAGGTTAATTACAAACGAATTGTTCTTTGTTAATTCGTTTGTGTTCTAGAGAAACCCAGGTTAATTACAAACGAATTGTTCTTTGTTAATTCGTTTGTGTTCTAGAGAAACCTAGGTTAATTACAAACGAATTGTTCTTTGTCAATTCGTTTGTGTTCTAGAGAAGTTTAAGCTTATTTTAAGTTAGTATTTTAGAAAAAAGATGTGAGAATTTGAGTTCTTGTTGACTTGTAATAGGTCCTAAAATAGAGAAACCCAGGTTAATTACAAACGAGTTGTTCTTTGTTAATTCGTTTGTGTTCTAGAGAAACTTAGGTTAATTACAAACGAATTGTTCTTTGTTAATTCGTTTGTGTTCTAGAGAAACTTAGGTTAATTACAAACGAATTGTTCTTTGTTAATTCGTTTGTGTTCTAGAGAAACTTAGGTTAATTACAAACGAATTGTTCTTTGTTAATTCGTTTGTGTTCTAGAGAAACTTAGGTTAATTACAAACGAATTGTTCTTTGTTAATTCGTTTGTGTTCTAGAGAAACTTAGGTTAATTACAAACGAATTGTTCTTTGTTAATTCGTTTGTGTTCTAGAGAAACTTAGGTTAATTACAAACGAATTGTTCTTTGTTAATTCGTTTGTGTTCTAGAGAAACTTAGGTTATTTACAAACGAATGTTCTTTGTTAATTCGTTTGTGTTCTAGAGAAACCTAGGTTAATTACAAACGAAATTGTTCTTTGTTAGTTCGGTTTGTGTTCTAGAGAAACTTAGGTTAATTACAAACGAATGTTCTTTGTTAATTCGTTTGTGTTCTAGAGAAACTTAGGTTAATTACAAACGAATGTTCTTTGTTAATTCGTTTGTGTTCTAGAGAAACTTAGGTTAATTACAAACGAATGTTCTTTGTTAATTCGTTTGTGTTCTAGAGAAGTTTAGGTAAGTTGTAAACAAATGATCTTTGTTAATTAGTTTGTGTTCTAGAAAGATTTAGGCAAAATTAGATAGAAAACAAACTAAATTTAACAAACGTTTTAAATTTTTTTGTTTAAACGTTTGTTTAAAAATATTGCGTTGTTGACCGTGATTTACGGACAAATAAGCAATTTGATCAAATCCTGTTCTAGGGATTTGGCGAGGAAAGAATTTGATCAAATTTTAAAAATTATGAGCGTTGGGGGAGAGAAATTTGCGACAAAAAAAAATGAATTTTTTTTAATAAAATTTAAGTTTTTATGGTTAAATTTAGTATTAAGAGATTTTTAGTTAATTTAGAGGTTTCTTTGATAAAATTTTTAAAAATTCGTGATGAGCGTGGACGCGAAGGAATTTGTTAAAAAAAATTTACTAGAAAGTTTTTGGAGAAAGTAAAAAATTTTTGGTTAAAAGTTTGTTAAAGTTTGTTAAAAACGGCATGGGAAATTTCAGGGCTGCGTTTTTGGTGTCGAAAAATATGTCTACCAAGCATTCAGGCAATAACACCATATAGGTAGGTTGCACGAAGTCCATCGCACTGTGGCTACAGGCTAGAAATCGGCTAGGCGAGTACACTTGAGATGAGGATTGAAAGGAGCCAAAAATAAAAAATACCAGCTGCCAGGAAAACCAGGGATGCCAGGGTCATGAGGGAGGAAGTAATTAACCCATTAGCCAGAGGCCTTGGAAAAGGTGAGAAAGTGGTGATGGAGAGTAGAATGGTCCTGACCTAACAACCAGAGGCCTTGGAAAAAGTGAGAAAGTGGTGCAACCTCAAGCTATGGGCCTGAGACTGGGGGGAGGGGTATAACCTACAGGGGTTGATGATTCTCACGTGAGAAGCCAGATTACGAAATAACCGGGTATAAAATACACTTCCGTATTGACGAGAGATTTTGCAGGTATGTCTGAATGTAAGACTATGGGGGGTAGTAATGACTGGATATTCATGAGTATATGCAATTATGCACGAATAAGGAATAACGTTCTAGAGTTGAATGAAGATGGTTAATAGTACTTAAATAATAGTCGTATGGTGTATAAAATTATGCACTGAAAGCAATTATGTATTATGTAAAATATACAGAAGTATGTATTTATATGATATTCATGGGGTAAACTATTAATGTATTATTATACATATACGTAATATGTATGGTTATTAGGATAATGTAATGATAATTTATCGTGGGGTAAATCAGTTAATGTACTATATACATAATAGTATATTAATCATCACCCCATATTTTTTTAAAAAATTTTTCAAAGTACATGGTTTGGGTGGTAAGGGTGGTTAGAGGAAAGTGTCTAGAAGAGGGCAGGGGGGTGAGGAGTGGACAAAAAAGCCGCTAGGAGCGGCATGTGAAGTAGAGGAAATTGGGTGAGAAGTGGACAAAAAAGCCGCTAGGAGCGGCATGTGAAGTAGAGGAAATTGGGTGAGAAGTGGACAAAAAAGCCGCTAGGAGCGGCATGTGAAGTAGAGGAAATAGGGTGATGAGTGGACAAAAAAGCCGCTAGGAGCGGCATGTGAAGTAGAGGAAATAGGGTGAGGAGTGGACAAAAAAGCCGCTAGGAGCGGCATGTGAAGTAGAGGAAATAGGGTGAGGAGTGGACAAAAAAGCCGCTAGGAGCGGCATGTGAAGTAGAGGAAATAGGGTGAGGAGTGGACAAAAAAGCCGCTAGGAGCGGCATGTGAAGTAGAGGAAATTGGGTGAGAAGTGGACAAAAAAGCCGCTAGGAGCGGCATGTGAAGTAGAGGAAATTGGGTGAGAAGTGGACAAAAAAGCCGCTAGGAGCGGCATGTGAAGTAGAGGAAATAGGGTGAGGAGTGGACAAAAAAGCCGCTAGGAGCGGCATGTGAAGTAGAGGAAATAGGGTGAGGAGTGGACAAAAAAGCCGCTAGGAGCGGCATGTGAAGTAGAGGAAATAGGGTGAGAAGTGGACAAAAAAGCCGCTAGGAGCGGCMTGTGAAGTAGAGGAAATAGGGTGAGAAGTGGACAAAAAAAGCCGCTAGGAGCGGCATGTGAAGTAGAGGAAATAGGGTGAGGAGTGGACAAAAAAGCCGCTAGGAGCGGCATGTGAAGTAGAGGAAATAGGGTGAGGAGTGGACAAAAAAGCCGCTAGGAGCGGCATGTGAAGTAGAGGAAATTGGGTGAGGAGTGGACAAAAAAGCCGCTAGGAGCGGCATGTGAAGTAGAGGAAATTGGGTGAGAAGTGGACAAAAAAGCCGCTAGGAGCGGCATGTGAAGTAGAGGAAATTGGGTGAGAAGTGGACAAAAAAGCCGCTAGGAGCGGCATGTGAAGTAGAGGAAATTGGGTGAGAAGTGGACAAAAGATAGTTTAATAAAAATACTGGCTTTGGGAGCCAGCGATAAGGGGTAGACCTTTCTTTTGATGTTTTGGGAGGATAATCCTCATCTCTGGTTTACAAGACCAGGGCTTTGGTTTTTAAGCTACCAGAACTTATCAGTTTAGAAGTTTATTTTCTAGTACTGCGGCTAATGGTATGAGAAGGAGAAAAATTAAAAAGTAGAGTGCTGAGGCTAGTTGGCCTAAGATAATGAATGGGTGTTCTACGGGCTGTCCCCCAATTCAGGTTAAAATTAGGACGTCTGAAATTAGGAGTCAAAAGAGGCCTTGGGAGATGGGTCGGAAAGATAATGTGCGTTGTTTAGATAGATGAGTTATTGGGAGAATAAGAAGAATTAGGATGGAAAATAGAAGAGCTAGGACACCACCCAATTTATTGGGGATAGAGCGGAGGATGGCGTAGGCAAACAGGAAATACCACTCTGGTTTGATGTGTGGGGGGGTTACTAGTGGGTTTGCAGGGGTGAAGTTTTCTGGGTCTCCTAGAAGGTTAGGTGAAAATAATGCCAAAGATAGGAGGAAGAAGAGTATAATGAGGGCACCAAGGGCGTCTTTGTAGGAGTAGTATGGGTGGAATGGGATTTTGTCTGAGTTGGAGTTTAAGCCCGTTGGGTTGTTTGAGCCTGTTTCGTGAAGGAATAGGAGGTGGACTATTGAGACCCCTAAAATAATAAAAGGTAGGACAAAGTGAAGGGTAAAAAACCGGGTAAGTGTTGCGTTGTCAATTGCGAACCCGCCTCAAATTCATTCTACTAAAATGTTACCCACATACGGAACGGCAGAGAGAAGGTTTGTGATAACAGTTGCCCCTCAGAATGATATTTGGCCTCATGGAAGGACATAACCCATGAAGGCTGTGGCTATAACTAGTAATAGAAGAAGAACCCCAATGTTTCAGGTTTCGGTGAATATGTAGGAGCCATAATAGAGGCCTCGTCCAATGTGTAGGTAGATGCAAATAAAAAATAATGATGCGCCGTTTGCATGTAGGTTTCGGATAAGTCAACCATGTTGGACATCTCGATGGATGTGGGCAACAGATGAAAATGCAGATGAAACATCTGCGGTGTAATGTATGGCTAGAAATAGGCCTGTAAGGACCTGAATAATAAGGCAGAGTCCTAGGAGGGAGCCAAAGTTCCATCAGGCAGAAATATTTGGTGGGGTTGGAAGGTCAATGAATGAATTGTTAATAATTTTTAAGACGGGGTGTTGTTTTCGTAAGTTGGTTGTCATTGCTTCAGTAGTTGAATAACAACAGTGGTTTTTCGAGTCGCAAGTTTTGGTTTAAAGACCAGATTGAAGTAATGATATATCTTGTTGGTTTTTTTTCGGTGTGTATAGTTATAGGTTTGATTGGTGTAGCATCCAATCCGTCTACTTATTATGGTGCTGGGAGTTTGATTGTTGCTGCTAGTGCCGGTTGTGGGGTTTTAGTTATATGGGGGTGTTCTTTTGTGTCAATTGTTTTGTTACTAATCTATCTAGGTGGAATGTTGGTTGTTTTTGCTTACTCCGTTGCTCTTTCATCTGATCTTTTTCCGGAGTCTTGAAATGATTGGTTTGTTGGGGTATATTTTGGTAGTTATGTCTTGCTAGTTGTATTTTTAGGGGCGGTTTATGGTGAAACAGAGAATGTTGGCTTAGGTATGCATGGGGTAGATTCATGTGGGTTATCCATTATTCGTATGGATTTAAGTGGTGTGTCGTTACTGTACCATTTAGGTGGAGGGGGGCTGATGATTTGTGGGTGGGCCCTTTTATTGACGTTGTTGGTTGTGTTGGAGTTAACGCGGGGAATAGTACGTGGAAGTCTTCGTGCGGTTAGGTTCATAAGATGATAAAGAAGCATAAGGAAGTGATCATTGAGATTGAGAGATAAAATTTTATGAGGCCTTTTTGTGCTAAGGTAGTAGCTTTAACATTAGAGAGGTTTATAGCGGTTAATCCCTTGGGGCCAGACTTTTCTAGTCAAAGAAGGTCGTTAATGTGGAGGGCTAAGTTTTGTCCTGTAAAAAGGGAAGAAAATGGTGAGAGTCGGTGAAGTGTAGAGTTGTAGTGTCCTAGTTGATTGGAAAATTGATGGTGTGTTGATCGTTTTGAAGTCATTAGCCAGGTTGTTTTGTTTGCGATTTGGAGAGCGAAGAGGGCTCCAAGGGTGGCAATAATGATGGCGAGGAGTTTTATGGTGGTTGGTATTGTGGTTGAAGTTGGTTTTGTTGGTAAGATTGTTGCTATTAGGATAAGACCTACTACTAGGCTTCCAATTGCAAGACGGATAAGGGGGTTGGTTATGGTTGTTGGAATTTCATTTATGGCGGTTGTTGGTGTTCGTGGGGTATTTAGTTGAACGTAGAAGGTTATTCGCATGGTGTAGGTGGCGGTTAGTATTGTTGCGAAAAGTGTAATTATTAGGGCTCAGGCGTTGAGGTACGAGTTGTTTATAGTTTCGATAATAGTATCTTTGGAATAGAAGCCGGATAGGAATGGGGTTCCTGTGAGAGCAAGGTTTCCGATTGTCATGCAGGTGGCTGTGGTTGGTAACAGTTTTTGGACTCCTCCCATTTTTCGGATGTCTTGTTCGTCATTAAAGTTATGGATAATTGCGCCTGAGCATAAGAAGAGTATTGCCTTGAAGAAGGCGTGTGTGGTGATATGAAGGAAGGCTAATTGTGGCTGGTTTAATCCAATTGTAACTATTATAAGGCCTAGTTGGCTTGAAGTTGAGAATGCAATAATTTTTTTAATGTCGTTTTGTGTTAGTGCGCAGAGGGCTGTGAATAGTGTAGTTAATGCTCCTAAACATAGGGAGATGGTGAGAGCTGTTGGGTTGTTTTCTAGGATTGGATGGAGGCGAATTAGCAAAAATACTCCGGCTACAACCATGGTGCTGGAGTGTAGTAGTGCTGAAACAGGGGTGGGGCCCTCTATGGCGGCAGGAAGTCAGGGGTGGAGGCCAAATTGGGCGGATTTACCAGCGGAAGCAAGAATTAAGCCCAATAGTGGGAGGAGAGGTGGGTTTTTTATTTGAGTAGTTATTTCTTGGATATTTCATGTTGCTAAGTGGGTTGCTAATCAGGCTAGGGAGAGTATAAAGCCGATGTCTCCAACGCGATTAAAGATAATAGCCTGAAGGGCTGCTGTGTTGGCATCAGGGCGGGCAAATCATCAGCCAATTAATATAAAGGACATAATTCCTACTCCTTCCCAGCCAACAAAAAGTTGAAATATGTTGTTGGCTGTTACCAGGGTCAGTATAGCAATTAGGAAAATTAGGAGATATTTAAAAAATCGGTTTATATTTGGGTCTGAGGCTATGTATCAGTTGGCAAATTCAAGGATTGATCACGTGACAAAAAGGCTTACTGGGATAAATGTAAGTGAGTACATGTCTAGAACAAAGCTAATATTAATTTCTATGCTGGCAAAATTAGTCCAGGTTAGGTTAGTGGTTGAGGCTTCTATTCCGGTAAGTATAAAGATAGCTAGGGGGATTAAGCTGACTTTAAAAGCCAGTTGAACAGCAGTTTTTGCGTATATTATGTTTCAGCCCATTATTAGGGGGATAGGATTTACGGTTAGAAGGAGGGGATGAATTAAGATGAATAGGACTGTGAGTATGGCAGAATGTATGAGAAGGCCGTACATGGTTACTTTTACTTGGAGTTGCACCAAGATTTTTGGTGCCTAAGACCAACGGATTACTACTTTCCTTTAGAAGTAAGTAAGAGGTCTGGAGATTTTATCTTCAGTTGTTTGAGTTAGCAGGTCAATTAGTTCATACACCTCTTGGTAAATAAGAAGTTTTAATCTTCTGTTGCTAGATTCACAGTCTAGGGTTTTAGGTAAACTATATTTACATATGAAAAGGCCTGAGATTAGCGTTGGTTTTAGGATTAGGAGTCCTAGGGGGAGCAGGTGGAGAATAAGGGTTAGGTGTTCTCGAGTGTGGGTTGGGGGATAGAGACGAAATTGTGTTGAAATTGCCCCTCGTTGTGTTATTAAGAATATATATAAAGAATAGGAGGCGGTGATAAGGGTTCCAATTCCAGTTAAAATAATGGATCAAGGGGATCAGTTAAATAAGCTGGTAATAATAAGGAGTTCTCCTATAAGGTTAATAGAGGGTGGTATGGCTATGTTAGTTAAGTTAATTAGTAGCCATCATGAAGATATTAGTGGTAGGGCAAGTTGTAGTCCACGGACTAGGAGGAGGGTTCGGGTGTGGGTGCGCTCATAGTTTGTGTTAGCTAGTGTAAATAGGGCTGAGGATGTTAAGCCGTGTGCAATTATCAGAATTATAGCCCCTGTTATGCCCCAGGGTGTTTGAGTGATGATCGCGGCTGCAACGAGGCCCATGTGGCTGACGGATGAGTAAGCAATTAGGGCCTTCAGGTCTGTTTGTCGTAGACAGATAGAACTGGTTATTAAAATTCCCCATAGGGCTATTACTATAACTGGGAATATTAGGGTTGGTGGGTGGGGGTAAAGTAGGGGCGAGATTCGGATTAAACCGTAACCTCCCAGTTTTAATAGGATTGCAGCTAGTACTATTGAACCGGCAATGGGGGCCTCTACGTGGGCTTTTGGGAGTCAAAGGTGGAAGCCATACAGAGGAAGTTTAACTATGAAGGCCAGGAGACATGAGAGTCAAAAAATTTGACTAGTTTGTGTAGGGAAAATATTAGGTTGATATAGGAAAAATAGTTTTATTGATGAGTGAAGGTTGGTGCTGTGAAGGTGTAGGAGTGCAATTAAAAGGGGGAGGGAGCTTGCCAGTGTATAGAATAGAAAGTACAGGCCTGCGTTTAGGCGTTCAATTTGATTACCTCAGCGTGTAATGATAATTAATGTAGGAATTAGTGTTGTTTCAAATAGAATATAAAATAGGATAAACTCTGAGGCGGCAAATGTCATAATAAGGGTTGTTTGTAAGATTGTTAGGGTTATTAGGAATGTTCGTTTTCGGTTAAGGGGCTCAGTTTTTAGGTGATTTTGGCTGGCTAGGATTATAAGTGGGAGTAATCAGCATGAAAGAATAATCAGGGGGGTAGAAGAAGGGTCAGTAGAGAAGTGAGTCGTTGTATTAGATAGTTCTAGAAGGAGGGGCTGGTTAAATAATGATAGGCTTAATAGAGCCAGGAGTATTGAGTATAGGGTTATTATTAAAAACAGGGTTTTGGGTTTAAGGAGGAGTGATGATGGGATTAAAAGGGCTGTTGGGATAATGATTTTTAGCATTTTAGTAGATTAAGGTTTTTTATGTGGTCTGTTCCATGGGTGCGGGAGGTTGCTACGAGGAGGGCTAAGCCTGAGCTAGCTTCACAGGCTGACATGGATAGAAGGAGAATAGGCATGATGGCAGATGTTGAGGTGTTAGTAAAAGAGGTAAATATGGTTATTATTAAATAAAGGGCTAATATTATGGTTTCGATGCAGATTAAAATAGATATAAAGTGGATTCGATGAAGTACTAGTCCTAGAAGACCTAGTAAAAAGGATACGCTTAATAAAAAGAGGGTAGTTGACATGTTAGAGGTTCTGATTTGGTCAGAGTTTACTAAGTCGAAATTAGTAGTTTTAATTAAACTAACCTCTTATTCGGCTCAGTCGAGGCCGCCTTGGACTCATTCGTAGATAAGGCCGATGGTCAAGAGAAGAATAATTATTGAGGTTCAGGTAATAGTTGTTGAGGGGTGCGGGAGGTTGATGGCTCATGGGGTGGGTAGTAGAAGGGCAATTTCTAGGTCAAAAAGGAGAAAGAGGATGGCTACTAAGAAAAATCGAATAGAAAATGGGAGACGTGCGGATCCTAGGGGGTCGAATCCACATTCGTACGGGGAGAGTTTTTCTGTGTCGGGTAGTATTTGTGGAAGTCAAAAGCTAATTATTATTAGAATAATTGATAGGAGTGCAGAGATAGTCAGTATTATTGCTAGGGTCACTACTTTTTCTCAGGGTCTGACTGAGATTGGATGGAGTGGAAGTCATCTATAATGGTTATATTAAAAAAGTAAGAGCCTCATCAGTAGATTGATACGTATAGGAAGAGTCACACGACGTCTACGAAATGTCAGTATCAGGCGGCAGCTTCAAAGCCAAAGTGGTGGCTGGTTGTGAAGTGGTGTAGTGTTTGTCGGATTAAGCAAGTAAGAAGGAAGGTGGAGCCGATAATGACATGTAGGCCGTGAAATCCTGTTGCTACAAAAAAGGTGGAGCCGTAGACAGAGTCTGAGATGGTAAATGGGGCTTCATAATATTCGGTGGCTTGTAGGGCTGTAAAATACAGGCCTAAAATAATTGTTAAGGTGAGTGCTTGAATACTATCTTTGCGATTACCTTCTATTAGGGCGTGGTGTGCTCATGTTACTGTTACGCCAGAAGCAAGAAGAACAGCAGTGTTGAGTAGTGGGACTTCAAAAGCATTAAGTGGCTGAATGCCAGTTGGGGGTCATTGGCCCCCAAGTTCGGGGGTTGGGGCCAAGCTGGAGTGGTAGAAGGCTCAGAAGAAGCCTGCGAAAAAGAATACTTCTGAGGTGATAAATAAAATTATGCCATAACGAAGGCCTTTTTGCACGGGTGCTGTGTGGTGACCTTGATATGTGGCTTCACGAATAATATCTCGTCATCATTGTTGTATAGTGAGAATGAGGATAATGAGGCCGAGTAGTATAAGGTTAGAATTGTTGAAGTGAAATCAGGCTGCTAGGCCCGATGTTATAAGAAGGGCTGCGATTGCTCCTGTTAAGGGTCACGGGCTTGGGTCTACCATATGAAATGGGTGTGTTTGGTGGGTCATTAGATATTTTCTTGTAGGTAGAGGGTTAGAAGAAGAGTGAAGACGTAAGCTTGAATAAGGGCGACGGCTATTTCTAGGAAAGACAGTAGGATTAGTGTAACTAGTGCTATTGAGGAGGCGGTGGTGAATGAGCTTGCGGTAGCCAGGGTTGCGGAGGAGATAAGTTGTATGAGTAGGTGGCCAGCTGTTAGGTTGGCTGTTAGTCGGACTCCTAGGGCAATAGGGCGGATGAGTAGACTGACTGTTTCGATTACAATAAGCATTGGAATTAGAGGTGTTGGTGTTCCTTCGGGCAAAAGATGGCCGAGTGAAATTGTTGGTTGATTTCGTAGTCCTACTATAATGGTTATTAGTCAGGTTGGAGTGGCTAGGGCCATATTTATTGAGAGTTGGGTTGTTGGTGTGAAGGTATATGGTAAAAGGCCCAGGGTATTCAGCGAAATTAGTAGAAGTATAAGTGCTGTAAATAGGCTTGCCCATTTATGACCTGAAATATTAACAGATAAAACTAGTTGCTTTGTAAGAAGATTAATGAATCCAGATTGAAGGGTGGAAAGTCGATTTTTTACGAGACGATTTGTTGAGATTCAAAGGATTAGGGGAAATATTAGGGCTGGAATAATTAATGGGAGGCCTAAAGTGCTGTGGATATCAAATTGGTCGAAGAAGTTTAAAGCCATGGTCAAACTCAGAGATTAATGTAGGATTTGTGGTGCTCTTGGGCAGGGACTAGGTTTGGATACATTTTTAATACTTTTGTTAATATAATAATAAATGTGGCTCAGATTAGCAAAAAGATTATAAATCAGGGTGAAGGGTTTAGCTGGGGCATATCACTAAGGAGGCTAATGCCCCCTCTTTAGCTTAAAAGGCTAATGCTGCGTAGCTTCTTAGTGATGAGTGGATTATAGCGTCAGATCAGGCTTCAAAGTATTTTAATGGTGTGGATTCTACTACGATTGGTATAAAACTATGGTTAGAGCCGCAGATTTCTGAGCATTGTCCGTAGAATAGTCCAGGATAGGATGTAATTAAGGTTGTTTGGTTAAGTCGACCAGGGACAGCGTCTGTTTTAATACCAAGTGCAGGAACTGCTCATGAGTGCAGAACATCTTCAGCTGAAATTAAAATTCGGATTGGGGATTCTATAGGAACAACAATACGGTGGTCGACTTCTAGTAGGCGAAAGCTTCCTGGGCTGAGGTCTTGAGTGGGGGTTATGTACGAGTCAAACAGAAGATTCTCGTAGTCCGTGTATTCATAGCTTCAGTATCATTGGTGTCCTATGGCTTTAATGGTAAGATGTGGGTTGTTAATTTCGTCTATTAGATAAAGGATACGGAGGGAGGGGAGAGCAATTATAATTAGGATGATAGCAGGGAGGATTGTTCATACTATTTCAACTTCTTGTGCATCTATGCTGTTAGTGTGTGTGAGTTTTGTTGTTAGTATTAGGCTAATAATATAGAGGACTAATGCGCTGATTAGGAAGACAATTATTAGTGCGTGATCGTGGAAATGTAGGAGCTCCTCTATAATGGGGGAAGCTGCGTTTTGAAAGCCAAGTTGTGCTGGGTGAGCCATTGGGGACCATGGGTTTAATTGAGCCCATAATTTAGTGCTGACAGAACTATGTAATTAATTTACTAGGGCCCCATTAGGGGAGAGACAAAGGAAGTGTAGCTGGCTTGAAACCAGTTAGAGGGGGTTCGAATCCTCCCTCCCTTGAAGTTCGTACATGTGTAGGCTCTTCGTAGGTGTGATATGGGGGAGGGCAACCATGAAGTCATTCCAAGTTGGTGTTAGTTAATTCTAAGGCTAAAACTTCGCGTTTGGCTGATAGGGCTTCTCAGATAATAAACATTATTATGATGACCGCTGTTAGTGAAATTAGTGAGCCGATTGATGAAATAGTATTTCATAGAGTATATGCATCTGGGTAATCAGAGTAGCGTCGAGGTATGCCAGCCAGACCTAAAAAATGTTGTGGAAAAAATGTTATGTTCACTCCGGTAAATATTACGCCAAATTGAATTTTAGTTCATGTAGAATGAAGGGTATAACCTGAAAACAGGGGGAACCAGTGTACGAAGCCACCTATAATTGCGAAGACTGCTCCTATGGATAGGACATAGTGAAAATGTGCAACAACATAGTAGGTGTCATGAAGGACAATGTCTAGTGAAGAGTTAGCTAGAATAATACCCGTGAGACCGCCGACTGTGAATAGGAAGATAAATCCGAGTGCCCAAAGTATTGCGGCGTCTCATTTAATTGTACCACCGTGAAGGGTTGCAAGTCAGCTAAAGACTTTTACCCCAGTTGGGATAGCAATAATTATCGTAGCTGAAGTAAAGTAGGCTCGTGTATCTACATCTATGCCAACTGTAAATATATGATGGGCTCATACGATGAAGCCCAGAAAGCCAATGGATATTATAGCTCAAACTATACCCATATAACCGAAGGGCTCTTTTTTTCCTGCATAGTATGTAACGATGTGTGAGATTATTCCGAAACCAGGGAGAATAAGGATATATACTTCTGGGTGTCCAAAAAATCAAAACAGGTGTTGGTAAAGGATTGGGTCTCCCCCTCCTGCTGGATCAAAAAATGAGGTGTTTAGGTTTCGATCTGTGAGAAGTATTGTAATTCCCGCTGCAAGAACTGGTAGGGACAGTAGGAGAAGAACTGCTGTGATTAGAACTGATCATACGAATAGAGGGGTTTGGTATTGGGTCATGTTGGGGGGTTTTATGTTGATACAGGTGGTGATAAAATTAATGGCACCTAAAATGGAGGACACCCCTGCTAGGTGAAGTGAAAAAATAGTTAGATCTACCGATGCCCCTGCGTGAGCCAGGTTTCCTGCTAATGGTGGATAAACGGTTCAGCCTGTTCCTGCGCCAGCTTCAATGGCTGAGGATGACAATAGGAGGAGAAGAGAAGGAGGGAGGAGTCAAAAACTTATATTATTTATTCGTGGGAACGCTATGTCAGGGGCTCCGATTATTAAGGGAATTAACCAGTTTCCAAAGCCGCCAATTATCACTGGTATAACAAGAAAAAAGATTATAATAAAAGCATGAGCCGTAACGACGACATTATAAACCTGATCATCACCTAGGAGAGTCCCCGGTTGACTTAATTCCGTTCGGATAATTAGACTAAGTGCCGTGCCAACTATGCCGGCTCAGGCACCAAATAGTAAATATAAGGTGCCGATATCTTTATGATTGGTTGAAAAAAATCAACGAATTAAGGACACAGGTAGGGTGGCTGAGCATAGGCGTGGGGCTGTAAACCCCAATACGGAGATAACTTCCCCTACCAAACACAGCCCTGGGGTAGTTACGCCAAAATGCAAATTTGGAGAAGCACCATGAAGGTGCCGGGGCTTCCCCCGTTTTTTTCCAAACGGGGGAAGAAAGATGGAAGTCCGCTGGATAGGGTTTTTAGCTGTTAACTAAAGTTTTGCAGGATCGAGGCCTGCCCATCTAGTAAGGCCTTAGCTTAATAAAAGTGTTTGGGTTGCATTCAAGAGATGTATATTAGAATTATACAGGTCTTATTCAGGAGCTAGGGGGTTTAGCCCTGTTTGAGGCTTTGAAGGCCTCCGGTTTAAAGTGTAACCTAAGCTTCTAAGGGGAGATTAAGGGTATTAGTGGGGTTAAAATTAGGAGAGAGATAGCTGTTGGGGTTAGGTTAAGTAGTTTTGTGGGTTTAAATCGTCACTTTATTATGGAGTTTGTTGTGTTTGGGGAGATGGTTAGAGTTGTTGTATATGTCAGGCGTATGTAAAATATTAGGCTAAGAAGGGAGGAAAGAGCGAGGGTAGTTGCTAGGGGGATAAGGTGGTTGGTTGTTAGTTCTTCTAAAATTAACCATTTTGGTAAGAAACCGGTTAGAGGGGGTAAACCCCCTAAAGAAATTAGAGTAATTATGGTGGTGGATGTAATAGTTGGTGAGGTTGATCAAAGTTGTCCAAGGTCTTTGGCTGTTTTTGAGGAAGAAAAGATTAGGGTAAGAAATATTGAGTATGTTATAATAATATAAATTAGCAGGGTGAAAAGAAGAAGGTTGTTTGATAGAGAGAGGATTGCGAGTATTCATCCAAGATGAGCAATTGATGAGTAGGCTATGATCTTTCGTATTTGGGTCTGATTAAGGCCGGATCATCCTCCAATCAGGGTTGAGAAGATAGCGAGGAGAAGGAGGATGGTAATTGGCAGGTGTGGTGCGGTTAAGTAGAGGAGGGCTATTGGGGGTAGTTTTTGTCATGTTGTAATGATTAGGGCTGATGAGAGGGTAGTGCCTTGTATCACTTCTGGGAGTCAGAAGTGTATGGGGGCTAAGCCTAATTTTATGGCGAGTGCAACGGTTAATATAGTAGTTGCTGGTTGTGTGGAAAGTTGGGTAATGTCTCAGATTCCAGTGTGTCAAGCGTTGAATATGCTGGAAAACAGGATGATGGATGAGGCTGTAGCTTGAATAATGAAGTATTTTGTTGCTGATTCTGTGGCGCGAGGGTGATGTTGTTTGGCAAGAATTGGGATAATGGCTAGGGTGTTAAGTTCTAAACCGATTCATGCTAAAAATCAGTGGAAACTGGTGGCAGTAATAATTGCGCCTAGGGCCAGATTAGAAATTATGATTGATGAGATTAATGGATTCATTAGTAAAGGAGGGGTTTAACCAACATTTTTGGGGTATGGGCCCAAGAGCTTAATTAGCTGACTTTACTGGAAGATAGTATAGGGGTAGTACGGAGAGTTTTGGGGTCTCAGGTGTAGGTTCAAGTCCTGTTCTTCTAAAGGAGGTGAGGGGGTTTAGTCCCTGTATTTTACTCTATCAAAGTAACCCTTAAATTCTCAGGCACACGTCCAAGGGTTAGGTTAGTGGTGGAAGTCCTGCTAGTATAGTGGGAAGTGAGATGTATCATAGGTAAAGTGCTAGTGTAATTGGGAGGAATTGTTTTCATAAGAGGTGCATTAGTTGGTCGTAACGAAACCGTGGGTATGAGGCTCGAACTCATAAGAATCCGAGTGTTAGTAGGGTAACTTTTGTGAAGAGATTAATTGAGAATAGTTCCGTTTGTTGGGTTAATGAGGGGCTCAGAAATAAGATGCATGAAAGAGTGTTTATTATCAGGATGTTTGAATATTCTGCTAAAAAAAAGAGTGCGAATGGTCCGGCTGCGTATTCAACGTTAAACCCTGAAACTAATTCGGACTCACCTTCAGTAAGGTCAAATGGGGCTCGGTTTGTCTCTGCTAGGGTAGAGACGTATCATATTATTATTAAGGGTCAGGCGGGAAAAATCAGTCATGTATATTCTTGGGTAATAAGAAGTGTATGGAGTGAAAAGGTACCAGATAATATAATGACTGAGATTAAGATAATGCCTAGGGTGACTTCGTAGGAGATAGTCTGTGCAATTGCTCGTAGAGCTCCTATTAGGGCGTATTTTGAGTTGGATGCTCATCCAGATCATAGGATTGTATAAACTATTATGCTTGAGAGGGCTAAGAGGAATAGGAGACCAAAGTTTATATCAATTATGGGGTTGGGCATTGGTATGGGGCTTCATATAATTAGGGCAAATATGAGGGCTAAGGTTGGTGTTAAAATGTATAGAGTGGGGGATGCAGAGGTTGGTCGGATTGGTTCTTTAATGAATAGTTTTACGCCGTCTGCGATTGGTTGAAGTATGCCGTATGGTCCTACGATGTTGGGGCCTTTTCGTAATTGTATATAGCTTAGGATTTTGCGTTCTAAAAGGGTAAGAAATGCTACGGCAATTAGGATAGGAATAATATATATTAATGGGTTAATAATGTAGGATAGGAATTTGTGCATTATTAAGAAGGAACTTTGCTTTCCTGTAGAAAGATTTTAGGTCTTTTGCATTACTTGGCTCTGCCACCTTAACAACCCATATTTTTAGGCTGGGTTGGCAGGCCAGCAGTTACTTTAGCGAGGGTCAGTAATTTTTGGTAGGATGTGCTTCTAGCATGGATCCTACTGTCCCGGTCCTTTCGTACTGGGGAAAGTGCTACATAGATAGAAACCGACCTGGATTTCTCCGGTCTGAACTCAGATCACGTAGGGTTTTAATCGTTGAACAAACGAACCTTTAATAGCGGCTGCACTATTAGGATACCCTGATCCAACATCGAGGTCGTAAGCCCCCTTGTCGATAGGGACTCTAGAAGGGGATAGCGCTGTTATCCCTGGGGTAACTTGGTTCATTAGTCAGATAGTTTAGTATAAACTACTGGGTCTAAGCTGGTACCTTGATGTGTGTATCTTAATACAGTTTATCGGAGGGTTTTTTGTACTCCGAAGTCGCCCCAACTAAAAACCAGGAGAACATGTTTAGTGGTCAAGGTTTAAAGCTCCACAGGGTCTTCTCGTCTTATGTTGGTATCCCAGCTTTTGGACTGGGAGATCAGTTTCATTGGCGTTCCGCAAGAGACAGTTAAGTCCTCATTTAGCCGTTCATTCCAGTCCCTATTTAGGGGACAAGTGATTATGCTACCTTTGCACGGTTAGGATACCGCGGCCGTTTAAAAGTCACTGGGCAGGCGATACCTTCAATACTTGTTAGGCTAAAGGCTATGTTTTTGGTAAACAGTTGGGACTGTGTTTTTGCCGAGTTCCTTTTGCGGGGGTTTTCCTTTCTTTTATGCACGCCTGTGTCGGGGTAACAGATGTATTAGGTGACAAGATGGCTAGTTGATGCATGTCAGCCCATTTCTGGTCTGTTAATTACCAGTAGGTTTTCTATACTGGTTTAAGGGTGTGCGAAGAGAATTTTTCTTATTACTAGTTCTAGCATGGGTATTTTTATATAATTATAAAATTACTCAGACTAATATCAGGAGGATGATTTGATTTTAGGGATTAGTTTTAGTTAGAGCTTTGACGCAATTTTTGGTGGCTGCTCTGGGGCCCACTATAATTTGAAGAGTGGTTTCTCGCAGTTCGGGCTGTATTCCGGGTCAATGGAGCTGAACCCCCATTGATTTTCCTCAGGCTTTTAAATGAGGTGGCTTGTAGGGTTCTTTGGCCTAGGTGGCCTGGGGTTGAACTTAAGTTCTTTTGTTGAGTAGCCAGCTATCACCAAGCTCGGTTGGCTTTTTGCCGCTATTTTTGGATCTTCCCACCCTTTTGCTACAGGGACGGGTGCGTTCTAGAGAAACTGTCCACAAATAGCTCGTTTGGTTTCGGGTGATCAGACTAAAGTTCTCTTTGTCGGGGGGGTTTTGGCTAGACCATGATGCAAGAGGTACAAGGTCTTGTCTTTGCTATATAGTGCTTGGGTTTTTCATTAATCTTTCATTTTTCCCTTATGGTACTTGGTGGGCTTAGGTAGTGTTTAATCGCATTTACTAGCTTGGTGTAAATGATTTGACTTTGTTTTGTAATAGTTTTGTGGTGCTGTATAGCTTGGATTTAGGCTCAAAAAGGTCGTTTCAACGGCGTCTTCCAATTGTAAGCTGGATGCTTTGTTTAAGCTACATTTTGTTTTCCAAGCACACCTTCCGGTACGCTTACCATGTTACGACTTACCTCCTCTAGTGGGCGTATCTGTCTTTATATAAGAGTAAGTGCTGTTGAGGAGGGTGACGGGCGGTGTGTGCGCGTCCCAGAGCGTTGTTAAGATAAACTCTCTTGTTTATCTTACTACTAAATTCACCTTTGTGCAGGTTTTCATGTTGCATTCCGTATTTTTTAAAGTAAAAAATGTAGCCAATCTCTTCCTCAACATGTGCTACACCTTGACCTGACGTATTAGCGAAGTGGGCTATTTTATCTACTGTTGGACCCTCATGGGGTAGACTGTCGACGGCGGTATATAGGCTGAAAGTTTGCTAGTGGAGGTTAGGTGGAACGGGGGGTATCGGTTATAGGACAGGCTCCTCTAGGTCGGTATGGGACACCGCCAAGTCCTTTGAGTTTCAAGTTTTTCACTTGTAGTTCTCTGGCGGAAAGCAGGGTACGAATGTGCTTATCAATGTTTAGTGCTTAGCATAGTAGGGTATCTAATCCTAGTTTGTTTCTAAGCTTTCGTGTGGTCAAGGGAATAGTATAAAAATATTTGTGTTGGTTTTCTCTTCAATCTAAGTGTTTTACAACTAGCTTGTAGATTTTAATATTTTTATACTAAGAATGTCTAGTCACAATTTACGCCGTTTGTCCGTTATCTTGGGCTTTTCGTATAACCGCGGTGGCTGGCACGAAATTAACCAGCCCTTTGTACTATAGTTGAGTCAAGTTTTCACTTATAGCTCAATGTTTATTACTGCTGAAAACCCGTGGGGGCGTGGTAAGACAAGGCGTTATGGGCTTAGGGGTAGTGCCTGATGCCTGCTCCGGTTCTCCTTTTGGGGGGTTGTGGGCATTTTCACTGGTATGCTGAGACTTGCATGTATAATCTTAGTAAAAAATAACGGTAAGTCCAGGACCAAAACTTTTGTTTTTGGAGAATTCATTTCTCGTCTCGGCAACTTCAGTGCCGCGCTTTTTTTTAAGCTACATTAAC